TTAAAGTAAAGTATAGTACTTCATTTTTTTTATTTATCTTAATGCCCATTGGTGTTCCAAAAGTTCCTTTTCGGAATCCTGGAGAGGAAGATGCAGTTTGGGTTGACGTATAGTGCGACTTGTCAGACATATTGGTCATATGGTATTTACCCGTTATCTCCCCCGATCGAGTATTCTCTGTTTCGCCCAATCCAATAAATATATATTGGATATTGTATTGATTGAACCATCAATAATTTGGAGCGTGAAGCACAATAATTCCTATTGGGGATCAATATTATCAATTCAAAGAATTGATGGTTTACTTGGACTGATAAAATAAAGTATCCAGGCTCCGTTCATATAATACCAAATTGTAAATGGTAAGAGTAAAAAAAAAAGTGTAAAATGTAGTAATAGAAATCATAAATATTAAAGAAATAAATGAAATAAGAAATAAATGAAATAAAGAAAATAAATAAGAATAATATAAAAGAATAATATAAGAAAGAAAAATAAAATAGAAATTTCATTCAATTATTCATAAATTTGAGATTCATTAGTAATTAAATAGAATATGAATATAATATAACTTACTATAATAGAAAGATAATAGAATCTTAGAATATAATAGATTATGTAGAATATATGATGATTATGATTACACAATTACCGCTTGTATAATATAGAATAGACTCTTCTTATATTTATATTTACTATAGGTATAATATTAAACTACCTACCAATGAAGTAGTATGATTAATACATCAAATATTTTGGGGAAAGGTATGAAACAATTGAAAAAAAAAAGAAGTGGTACTGGAATCATTTGACCTATATGCGCAAATGGAATTCGGGCAAATCTTCCCCCGGAGTAGAACAAGAACCTAAAAGAATTGAAAGGGCCCATTCAGGAACAAGAAAATTACATCGTAATTTGAATTTCGATGAAACAATACATCAATGAGAAGTTAGTTCAATAAGTTCATAAAATTCTTTTTGATTTTCTACATTATAGAATAGAGGTAAGGAGAAGGGGGCAAAACTCATTAAAAAAAAAAGAAATAGGATTGGAATCGACACATTGATTTTTTTTAACAATTCTTTTGAACCGTATGCATCCAAAGGTGCACGTACGGTTCCTCAGGGATACAATTTTGTCCTAATCAACCGACTTCATCGAGAAAGATTACTTTTTTTAGGCCAAGAGGTTGATAGCGAGATCTCGAATCAAATTGTTGGTCTCATGGTATATCTCAGCATAGAAGATGATACTAGGGATCTTTATTTGTTTATAAATTCTCCAGGTGGATGGGTAATACCAGGAATAGCCATTTATGATACTATGCAATTTGTGTTACCAGATGTACATACAATATGTATGGGATTAGCCGCTTCAATGGGATCTTTCATTCTGGTCGGAGGAGAAATTACCAAACGTCTAGCATTCCCTCACGCTTGGCGCCAATGAGTTTTTTTTTTATTTGAGAAAAAAAAAGAATACTATGCCTTCGCTGTATCGAATATGAATTAAAGAAAGAATAAGTAATAATAGCATGGCACTTCGAGTTCGATATGAACAAACCATTATTGTTTTTTTTCTAACATGAGATTTTGTATCGAAATAGTAGTATGAAAGAAGGGTTATTCCCAATTTGATTTTCTGTGTCAAGCAAGAGTCAATTTCAGCGTCACAAACCATTATTCTTCCACAACAGAAGTCTCTTTCTTATTTTTATGTTATGAGAGGAAAGAATCAAAAAAATGGAAAAAATCATTTTTTCCTTCTTAGATCTTATCAAAAAGAAACTTTGGGATTGCTAAACCACAGACGAGATAAATATATAAAGCAACAGAACCATCATAGTATCTTTTTAACTACTACGAAAGGAAGGGTGGTAAATGGATCATTTAATGATTTGGATCATATAGGTTCTATTTATTCTTTTCGATAAAAAAAATTCTATCAAAAAAAGAAAATCCATTGCAGAGCCGTATGCAATGTACAAAAGATGCCTGTACGGTTGTTTAATTCTATTTTTTTATTGTTATTTTGATTCCCCCTTACTTTAATCCATCCAATCGTGCGATATATAGATAGAAGAACCATTCATGATGTTATATCAATATCATCAGGGTTATGATTCACCAACCTGCTAGTTCTTTTTACGAGGCACAAGCAAGGGATTTTATCCTGGAAGCAGAAGAACTATTGAAGCTTCGCGAAACTCTCACAAAAGTTTATGTACAAAGAACGGGTAACCCTTTATGGGTTATATCCGAAGATATGGAAAGGGATGTTTTTATGTCAGCAACAGAAGCTCAAGCTCATGGCATCGTTGATCTTGTCGCGATCGAAAATGAAAATACTGGGAATTCCATATAAATATACGAATTCCTTTTCAAAATTCAAAATTTATGTGTGAATAGAAATCATTCATAATCATCAATCATCAGGTTAAGATCGATCTAAGCCAACCCGCTCTATTCTATCTAGAATGAGATTCTATAGACACACCATGCCAACCATTAAACAACTTATTAGAAACGCAAGACAGCCAATAAGAAATGTCACGAAATCTCCCGCTCTTCGAGGATGTCCTCAGCGTCGAGGAACATGTACTAGGGTGTATGTGCGACTCGTTAAGTTAAGATCATGAGTGCAAAAATTTTTTCTGGTATCAACGACCACTACCAATGAATTAGGATAGATAGGGTGGAACACGGCCTTTTGATTGACTAGTATCAAGATCTATTATCTACCTAATTCTGTTATGAATTTATGGTTTCTATTGGTGCAAATCCAATCACTCCGTTTGAGATGAGAAGGAATTCTCCATTGGTAACAAATAGTTATCCATTAAGCGGAGGAAAAAGGTTATGCTCCTATTCCTTTTCTTGAAAAAAAACGGACTAACAAGGTCAGCTACCTAGCCAACTTTCAGAATTAAATACCGTCACTGTATGGATAGCTTTTTTGTGAAAAGGACTATTACTTTAGAATTAGAATTTAAAAAAGAATTCTAATTTAAAATGGATGGGTAGAGCCAAAGAGTGTGAACTATACAAGTTCACAAGAAATTTTGATGAAATGAAAGAAGAGGCTCCGGTGTATAGAGAGGACCTCACCGTTTTAGAAGTTGCCATAGAAACGAGAAAACCCACTATTCTTTTTTGCTTTAGTAGCAGTTGAATTTCTTATTTCCAGGCGAGATACCTGGAAGAAAGAAAAAATCGTGGTCGGGAAGGTCATAGTCGCAAAAGCCATTGGAATTTATATTTTATATATCGGAAGAATCCGTTTTGTTATTAATTGACCGGAAGAAAAGGATGACTGAAAGAAGAGAAATCAATTAGTTATTCAATAAAGTTTCATTTGATTCAATGACCAGAGTTAAACGAGGATATACAGCTCGGAGACGTCGAAAAAAGATTCGTTTATTTGCATCAACCTTTATAGGGGCTCATTCAAGACTGACTCGAACGACTACTCAACAAAGAATGAGAGCTTTGATTTCCTCTCATCGAGATAGGAACAGGAAAAAGAGAGATTTTCGTCGTTTGTGGATCACTCGGATAAATGCGGTAACTCGTGAGGATAGGCTATTCTATAGTTATAGCCTCTTCATCCACAATCTGTACAAAAGACAATTGCTTCTGAATCGTAAAATACTTGCGCAAATAGTCCTATCAAATAAGAATTTCTTTGATATTATTTCAAAGAAAATTATCAATTAAAAAGAAAAGAATACAAAGAAAATAAAGGAATAAAAGAATCTTAATAGAATCTATTATACAGGAAACAAGAATGATTGAAACAGGATTTCCCGGAGAATGGACTCCGGGAAGATAGAATAAAAAGAAATTAATATTTGAGTAGTAGGAAGAAACGAACATCTTTCAAGAAAAAAAGATTTCTTCCCCATTTTTCCTTTTTTAGAATACAAGAATCAAATCTGGATCCTAGTTTTTTTGAGCAAAACATTAATATGAGCTTGAGTTCCGATTGAAGTTTTTAAGAGTATATCTATTTATTTTTGGTTCTAGAACCAATAGTTCTAGGAATCGACTCCACTCTCTCCAATTGTTTTTCATTATTACGAAATGGTAACAAAGATAAAATACGAGCTTGTTTTATAGCAATAGTAATTAATCGTTGTTGTTTCAAAGTCAACCTATTCGTCCGTCTAGATAAGATTTTTCCTTGTTCACTAAGAAATCGACTAATTAAACTCATGTTTCTATAATCGATTCGATCCCCCGATCCGATTGGGGGTAAACGCCTACGAAAAGATCGCTTGGATTTACGAAAAGGTTGTTTGGATTTATCCATGGTTTGCTTATTCCTTGTTTGTTTATTCCTTCGATATAAAATAATCTATAAAATAGAATCCTCTTTTTTTCTTATTCATTTAAGATTCGACCAAAATAGGATTTGGTTTGTATTATATATGTTAAGATGTAAAGTTCTTACTCTTCCCACTACTTGGAAAAATCAAACACGAATTCTTTTCTATCTATTTCTTTATTTCCCCATGAATCGTATACTTTTGACAATAGCGACAAAATTTTCTAAATTCTAGTCGATTGGGTGTATTGTGTCGATTCTTTTGAGTAATATATCTAGAAATGCCCAGCAATTCTTTATTGACACCCTTTCGAACACAACAGGTACATTCCAAAATAACTATAATTCTAATATCTTTACCCTTAGCCATGAACCTCCTTTTCATTTTGGATCGACTTCGTTCGCTATGGAATTTCTAACTATTTTCTTTTTTGAATTATTAGAATTCGAATGACTTAGAAGTACTATAATCTAAAATAGAATTACTATAATACTATAAATATAATCTAAATATAAAGAAAAAGAGTCATATTCATTAATAGAAGAATATTAAGAATATCGTAATAATTAATTAATACAATTTTTTCTAACTATAAATCATTTCTATACTAATCTCAGTATTTTCTTCTTTCTATGTTAGAATTTCGTGGAACCGTCCCTAGACTGGATCCGCATTTCCATTTTTTCCCCAAAAAATTCACTGTATTTTGACTGAGATTCAATACACTCTTTTTTTTTAGGATAGATTAGGATATAAAAGAAAAAGAATTTAGAACTATGTTACGTAGAATTGTATCTCAAATCTTCTTCATTTTTTATCAATACAAGAAAGAATTTCATCAGGATGAAAAAAAGGGGAATGACAAGGCATCTGGAAATAAACGATTAATTTCTATCAATAGACCTGCTAAAGACCCAAACCATAAAGTGGTTAACACAGGTGCCGTTGAGAGATATGTTTTTATATCTCGCATTGAAAATCCTCCTTCTTCTTTTATTTTCTATTTTTTTTCTTATTTATTTTCTTTGTATTGTATATTGTAAGAATTGTATATTGTAATACATATATAGTCCTAGTTCGCTATTCTAATAAATAGATCATATATAATCCGATATTTTAATTTGAGTTCAAGATCATTTGTTTTTTCTTGAAATGAAATTAGAATTAGGAATTACTAACTAAAATGCATATGTACAATGACCCAGCAGATTCAATTTTGCCGCCCCCTAAAAAAAATGACAAGAACATTCTCTACCTATTCTATAGATATATCTATAGAATAGGTAGAGAAAAAAAGAAGGATGTGGAAAAAAAGATATGGATTTTATACAATGACACACTGTATAACAATTTTTCAAAGGGATGTAGCGCAGCTTGGTAGCGCGTTTGTTTTGGGTACAAAATGTCACAGGTTCAAATCCTGTCATCCCTACCTATTCTTTCTCCTATAGATACTTATAAGAGATTCCTTGAGTAAGATCAGTCAATTTTGGACATAATCTTTCATTTGTACATACTATATGTACACACAATAAACTTCGGGGATAAAAAAATCCTTTTCTTTACAATTGTATCTACTTTTATATATCTATTGTTATAGGATCTAAGAAAGCGCTCTTAGTTCAGCTCGGTAGAACGCGGGTCTCCAAAACCCGATGTCGTAGGTTCAAATCCTACAGAGCGTGATTCCTTTTATGTTATGTCGAATTACAATGAAAGAACTTAACAAAACAAAGTAGAATTGCAACTTAAAATTGACCTCCTACAAGGAGGAGGTCAATCAAAAAAAGAGATGTTACTCAATCAAAGGTCCAACTGATCACCGCGCCTGTATTGTAAATATGCAGTTACAAATAATCCTGTTAAAGTAATAGGAATTAGACCTAAGACGATTCCGAATAGAAAAACTTCAATCATTTCGATTTGTTTTAGGGAATAAGAAGAGAGGTAAGATCTATCCTTAAATATTAATCTGAATTATCCGTGAATCTCAATGGCCAGGAATTAGTAATTGACGCGGGAAGGAACCATAGAATACCTGAAATTGAAATGAAATATTCTGAGAGGCTTTGATTTTGATTTTTGTAAATTGTTTATTGAATTTCATTCATTTCAAATAAGTCGTATCTTGTTTAAACCAATAAAGAGAGCTGGGGTTATAGTTGAAGCAGCCAGTAAAAAACCAAAATAACTAGTTAGAATAGGCATGAAAGAGCTAAATTAGATATGTTATTTTACTACATATAATTATATGAATAAAACATTTACCTAAGTCTCAATCGAGATATGATGGTAAGAAAAACTAATTTAAAGAATTCATTTAGTTCCAATTGAAAGTTCTTGATTCATCAGTCATTATAGACGGACACTAAAAAAAAATCAAACCTTGACTTTTCAAAAAATTGAAAAATCTTGAATAGTTTCATTTGATTTTTTTTTCTTTATTTAAATTTGATTTCGGACCAACTCGATTCAAAGAAGAGCAACTCCTATTACCCTTTGAAACTTTCCATATTAATTTGTTTTGTATTGTAGTTACATAAGGAAAGAACTCTTGGGGGGATCTAATGTAACAACAGTTGCTTCACGAATATGAATTGTTCCAACGATCTTTTTTTTTTTCTTTTTGCAAATATTAAAAATACTAAATATAAAAAAGAAGAAAAGAATAAGAAAAAATAGGAAATCTAATTCTAATATATTAACCAATGAAAAACGAAATAGTAAAAGAATTAAATAGATAGGGATAGTAATAAGAATTTCCATTTCTAAGAATTATTATTTAGAATAGTAAGGAATAGTTTCAGTTTAGAAGTTCAAAGTGAAATAGTATTAGCATATTTATTCTATGAACGAACAATTACCAATTACTTGAATAAAATGAGAGGATTAAAAAAAAGAAAATATGAACCGAACCGCCAAAGGGTTTTATAGATTTCACATAACATATAATAGAATTTTATGAATATAATGAATGAGATGTTTCAATCATGATATCTATCCATGATTTCTCTCATTAATTATGAGAGCCCATCCATTCAAGATTTTTACTTTCTATTACTATGATGAATCCACTAATATAAACCTTATTTAATCTTATAGAATCTTAGATTCTAAGGAAAATCTATTTATACATAGATAAGGAAGATATCATTTCCTTTCGGTAATGATC